TTAAAAATAAGCTAAATTAAGCTTTTGGGCTCATACCTCAAATATATAGGAAATACCTTTTTTTTAAAAATAAAGTGCCTGATTAAAGGATTATTCTGATAGGATAAATTAAGTAGATTTCTACCTTTATTATATTTTATAGAATTAAACTATACCTAATAATATCAAAAATTATTGTGCATCTTACACTAAAATATAATATAAATAATGAATTTTTAATTCAAATTTTATTCCCCCTATTTTAAATTTTTTTTAATATTAATTCTAATAAAATATTTTTTTATTTTATTCTTTTTTTTAGTACTTTAATTTCTATTTCTTCTAATTCTTGATTAGGATGTTGAATTGGATTAGAAATTAATCTCTTAAGATTTATCCCCCTAATTTCTAATTCAAAAAATCTTTTATCATCAGAAGCAGCTTTAAAATATTTTTTAACTCAATCTATTGCCTCCATTAACTTCTTATTTACAATTTTATTAATAATAATTATTTTAAAAAATTTTGAAATTAGCAATTTAATATCCATTATAATCAATTCTTCTATATTAATAAAAATAGGATCAGCCCCCTTTCACTTCTGATTCCCTAATATTATTGAAGGATTATCTTGATTTAATTGTTTTATTTTAATATCATGACAAAAAATTTCCCCCATAATTTTATTATCATACTATATTAACACTAATTTTTTACTAATAATTATAATTTTAAATGTAATTATTGGAGTTTTAGGGGGTATTAACCAAACATCCCTACGAAAATTAATAACTTTTTCATCAATTAATAATTTAGGATGAATACTAGCTGCTATAATAATTAGAGAAAATTTATGAATATTCTACTTACTTATATATTCATTCTTAATTAGAATTATATGTTTATTATTTAATTTACTAAATACCTATTTTATTAATCAATTATTTATTATTAATATAAATTCTTCAATAAAATTTTCTCTTTTCTTAAATTTTTTTTCATTAAGAGGTTTACCCTCACTTTTAGGATTCTTTCCTAAATGAATTATTATTAATATTATAATTATAAATAAATTTTTCATTATTACATTTATTTTTATTATAATAAGATTAATTATATTATTTTTTTACATTCGAATTATTTATTCCTCTATTATATTTAATTATTTTAAAATAAAATGATTTAAATTCTTTATAAAAAATAATTTAATTTCGTATATTAATTTATTTAGTATAATTTCTTTATTAGGTATAATTATTAGAACTTTTTTTTTTATATAAGGTTTTAAGTTATATAAACTAATAATCTTCAAAATTATAAAAAAAGAAATTCTTTAAGCCTTAGTATATTATAATTACCCCTTAAAATTTGCAATTTTATATCATTATTGACTATAAAGCTTAAATAAATAATAAAAGAGACTTACCCTCATAAATAAATTTACAATTTATCGCTTAAAATTTCAGCCATTTTATTAGCGAAAATGATTTTATTCGACAAACCATAAAGATATTGGAACATTATACTTTATTTTTGGTATTTGGGCTGGTATATTAGGTACATCTCTTAGATTACTTATTCGAACAGAATTAGGAAATCCAGGTTCTCTAATTGGAGATGATCAAATTTATAATACTATTGTCACAGCTCATGCTTTTATTATAATTTTTTTTATAGTTATACCTATTATAATCGGAGGATTTGGAAATTGATTAATCCCATTAATATTAGGAGCTCCTGATATAGCTTTCCCTCGAATAAATAATATAAGATTTTGACTTTTACCCCCTTCTTTAACTCTTTTAATTTCAAGAAGAATTGTAGAAAATGGAGCAGGTACAGGATGAACTGTTTATCCCCCCCTTTCATCTAATATTGCTCATAGAGGAAGATCTGTTGATTTAGCTATTTTTTCTCTTCATTTAGCCGGAATTTCCTCAATTTTAGGTGCCATTAATTTTATTACAACAATTATTAATATACGAATTAATAATATATCATTTGATCAAATACCTTTATTTATTTGAGCAGTTGGAATTACAGCTCTTTTATTATTACTCTCATTACCAGTATTAGCTGGAGCCATTACTATACTTTTAACTGATCGTAATTTAAATACATCATTTTTTGACCCTGCAGGAGGAGGAGATCCAATTCTTTATCAACATTTATTTTGATTTTTCGGTCATCCTGAAGTTTATATTTTAATTTTACCTGGATTTGGTATAATTTCTCATATTATTTCCCAAGAAAGAGGAAAAAAGGAAACATTTGGATGTTTAGGTATAATTTATGCTATAATAGCAATTGGATTATTAGGATTTATTGTATGAGCTCATCATATATTTACTGTAGGAATAGATATTGATACACGAGCTTATTTTACTTCAGCCACTATAATTATTGCCGTTCCTACGGGTATTAAAATTTTTAGTTGACTAGCTACTCTTCATGGAACTCAAATTAATTATAGCCCATCAATCTTATGAAGATTAGGATTTGTATTTCTCTTCACTGTTGGAGGACTAACAGGAGTAATTTTAGCTAATTCCTCTATTGATGTAACTCTTCATGATACTTATTATGTAGTTGCCCATTTCCATTATGTTTTATCTATAGGAGCAGTATTTGCTATTATAGGAGGATTTATTCATTGATATCCCTTATTTACAGGACTTTCTTTAAATAATTATCTTCTAAAAATCCAATTTACTACTATATTCATTGGAGTTAATTTAACATTTTTCCCTCAACATTTTTTAGGTTTATCGGGAATACCTCGTCGTTATTCTGATTATCCGGATATTTTTGTATCATGAAATATTATTTCCTCATTTGGCTCATATATCTCTTTATTATCCATAATAATAATAATAATAATCATTTGAGAATCTATAATTAATCAACGAATTATTTTATTCCCATTAAATATACCTTCATCTATCGAATGATTACAAACTCTACCTCCATCAGAACATTCATATAATGAACTCCCTATTTTAAGTAATTTCTAATATGGCAGATTATATGTAATGGATTTAAACCCCATTTATAAAGGATTATCCTTTTTTTAGAAATGGCAACTTGATCTAATTTTAATTTACAAAATAGAGCTTCCCCTTTAATAGAACAAATTATTTTTTTCCATGATCATACTTTAATTATTTTATTAATAATTACTATTTTAGTTGGTTATTTAATAATTAGATTATTTTTTAATAATTATATTAATCGATTCTTATTAGAAGGTCAAATAATTGAATTAATTTGAACCATTATCCCAGCTATTACATTAATTTTTATTGCTTTACCATCATTACGTCTACTTTACTTATTAGATGAACTTAATAATCCATTAATAACATTAAAATCAATTGGACATCAATGATATTGAAGTTATGAATATTCTGATTTTAATAATGTAGAATTTGATTCTTATATAATAAATTATGATAAATCTATTATAAATAATTTTCGCTTACTTGACGTTGATAATCGAATTGTTTTACCCATAAATAATCAAATTCGTATTATAATTACAGCAACAGATGTTATTCATTCATGAACCATTCCATCATTAGGAGTGAAAGTTGATGCCAACCCTGGACGATTAAATCAAACTAATTTATTTATTAACCGTCCAGGAATTTTTTATGGACAATGTTCTGAAATTTGTGGAGCTAATCATAGTTTTATACCTATTGTTATTGAAAGTGTGTCAATTAAAAATTTCATTAACTGAATTAATAATTATTCTTCATTAGATGACTGAAAGCAAGTATTGGTCTCTTAAACCATTTCATAGTAAAATAGCATTTACTTCTAATGAAAGAATTAGTTAAAAATATAACATAAATATGTCAAATTTAAATTATTATCTCAATAATATTCTTTTATTCCTCAAATAATACCAATTAATTGATTACTATCTTTTTTTTTTTTTATTAGAATTTTTATCATATTTAATATTATAAATTATTACATTTTTAATATAAAAAATAAAAATAATTTTTTCTTTAATATAAATAAAAAAAATTTTAACTGAAAATGATAACTAATCTTTTTTCTATTTTTGACCCCTCAACTAACATCTTTAATTTATCTTTAAATTGAATTAGAACTTTTATTGGATTATTATTTATTCCTTATTCATTTTGAATTATTCCTAACCGACAATTTATTTTTTGAAATTTTATTTTAAATAAACTTCATAATGAATTTAAAATATTATTAGGAATTAATCAATTTCATGGATCTACATTTATTTTTATTTCATTATTTTCATTTATCTTATTTAATAATTTTTTAGGATTATTCCCTTATATTTTTACAAGTACTAGTCATCTAACTATTTCATTATCAATTTCCCTCTCATTATGATTAAGATTCATATTTTATGGATGAATTAATAATTCTCAACATATATTTATTCATATAATTCCTCAAGGAACTCCAAGAATTTTAATACCTTTCATAGTATTAATTGAAACTATTAGAAATATCATTCGACCAGGTACATTAGCAGTTCGATTAACAGCTAATATAATTGCAGGACATTTATTATTAACTTTATTAAGAAGTACAAGTAATAATATGTCATTTTATATACTACTTATTTTAATTTTATTACAAATTCTTTTATTAATTTTAGAATCAGCTGTAGCAATTATTCAAACATATGTAATTTCTATTTTAAGAACTTTATATTCTAGAGAAGTTAATTAATGACAATAAATAATAATCACCCCTTTCACTTAGTAGATTATAGACCTTGACCTTTAACAGGAGCAATTGGTGTTATAACATTAGTCACAGGAATAATTAAATGATTCCATGAATTTAATCTAAATTTATTAATTTTAGGATATATTATCATTATTTTAACTATATATCAATGATGACGAGATATTTGCCGAGAAGGAACTTATCAAGGTAAACATACTATTTTAGTTTCTAAAGGTCTACGATGAGGAATAATTCTTTTTATTATTTCTGAAGTATTTTTTTTTATCTCCTTTTTTTGAGCTTTTTTTCATAGTAGTTTATCCCCCAATATCGAAATTGGAATTATATGACCTCCTTCTTGTATTTTACCATTTAATCCTTTTCAAATTCCTTTATTAAATACCATCATTTTAATTACATCAGGAGTTACTGTCACTTGAGCTCATCATGCTATTATAGAAAATAATTTTTCTCAAACAACACAAAGCTTATTTATTACGATTACATTAGGAATTTACTTCACTATTTTACAAGCTTATGAATATTTTGAAGCCCCATTTACTATTGCTGATTGTATTTATGGATCTACATTTTTCATAGCAACTGGATTCCATGGTTTACATGTAATCATTGGAACTATTTTTTTATTAATTTGCTTTATTCGACATTTAAATTTTCACTTCTCAAATAATCATCATTTTGGATTTGAAGCGGCAGCTTGATATTGACATTTTGTAGATGTAGTTTGACTATTCCTTTATATTTCTATTTATTGATGAGGTAATTAATTTATATAATATATTTAGTATATTTGATTTCCAATCAAAAAGTTTAATTTAATTTAATATAAATAATTAATTCATTACTTATTATAACTATTTTAATCTTAATCATTTCTAATATTTTTATAATCTTATCAATAATTATTTCTAAAAAATCATTTTTAGATCGAGAAAAAAATTCCCCCTTTGAATGTGGATTCGACCCTAAATCTTCCGCCCGTATTCCCTTTTCCTTACACTTTTTTTTAATTACAATAATTTTTTTAATTTTTGATGTTGAAATTGCCCTAATTTTTCCAATAATTTATTCATTTAAATTAGTTAATACAATAACATTAATAAAAGTTAGATTTTTCTTCTTAATTATACTTTTAATTGGACTATATCATGAATGAAATCAAAATATACTTAATTGAACAAATTAGGATTATAGTTTAAATAAAAAACATTTGATTTGCAATCAAAAAATATTAATTTTAATTTATCTTGAATAAGAAGCAATTTATGCATTTAATTTCGACTTAAAAGATAGAGTTTAATACTCCTTATTTATTAATTGAAACCAAAAATAGAGGTATATCACTGTTAATGATATTATTGAATAATTAATTCCAATTAAATTTATAGAAATATAAAAATTAAGCTGCTAACTTATAATATAGTGATTAATAATCATTAATATTTCTTATTTTAATTCTAATTTATATAGTTTATAATAAAACATTACATTTTCATTGTAAAAATAAAATTCTTTTTTTATAAATATCTAAAGATTTATTTATCTCCTTAATATCTTCAATATCATGCTCTAATTATAAGCTATTTAAATAATTAATTACATTAATAATATTAAATAAAAAATTAATATTCATAAAATAAATCTAAATAAATAAATTTTAAAATTATTTATTTGATAAAAATTATAAAAAATAGAATAACCCTTAATAATATTATATATACCTTGACCTCTATATATTTCTCTTCAACCTATATCAATATTTTTAAATAAATTTTGACCAAATTTTAAAAAATAATAATTTAATCCATAAGTCGATAAATTTGGTATAAATCATATTAAAGATAAAAAATTTCTTAAATTATAAACTAATAAAAACTTATTCATAGAATAAATTCTTATATTTCTCACTAAATACCCCATCAATAATCCTAATAAACTAACATAAATTACCATTATCTTCATATTAAAAGGTAAATAAATTATATAAGGATAATTAAAAATTATTCATCTTAAAAATCTCCCAACTAATAATCTCATAATTAATAATATAAATATTCTTTTTAATATAATATAATCTTCATCATATAAATTATAAATTGACAATAAGTTATATTCATTAATTATTAAATAAAACAATAAACGAATTGTATAATATATAGTTAATCCTGTAGATAAGTAATACAAAAAAAAAATAATTAAATTTAAATTTCTTATTCTTACTAACTCTAAAATTAAATCTTTTGAATAAAATCCAGCTAAAAAAGGAATTCCACATAAAGACAAATTAGAAATATTTAAACATAAAGAAGTTAAAGGAATATATAATCTAATTCCTCCCATATAACGAATATCCTGAATATCATTTATTATATGAATAATAACTCCCGCACATATAAATAATAAAGCCTTAAATATAGCATGAGTTAATAAATGAAAAAAAGCTAAATCAGGTAAACCTATTCTTAAAATTCTTATTATTAACCCTAATTGACTTAAAGTTGATAATGCAATAATTTTTTTTAAATCAAATTCATAATTAGCTGAAATCCCAGCCATAAACATTGTCAATCCTGATAATAATAATAAAAATTTTAAAAATATTATATCAACCAATAATCTATTAAATCGAATTAATAAATAAATACCAGCAGTTACTAAAGTAGATGAATGAACCAATGCTGAAACAGGAGTAGGAGCTGCTATCGCTGCAGGCAACCAAGAACTAAAAGGAATTTGAGCTCTTTTTGTCATTGCAGCAATAATTAATAAAAAACTAATAATTTTCATTATATAATCATTATTTATAAAATTTAAGTAAAAAATATAATTTCATCTTCCATAATTTATTATTCAAGAAATAACTATTAAAATCATAACATCTCCAATTCGATTTGATAAAGCAGTTAACATACCCGCATTATAAGACTTAATATTTTGATAATAAATTACTAAACAATAAGAAACTAACCCTAATCCATCCCAACCTAAAAAAATTCTAATTATATTAGGTCTAATAATTAATAAAAGTATAGAAAAAACAAATAATAAAACTAATATTAAAAAACGATTTAAATTTAATTCTGAATTTATATAACTCTTTCTATAATAAATTACAGAAGAAGAAATTATTAAAACAAATATAATAAATAATAAAGATAATCAATCTAATAAAATAGATATTACAATTCTTAGAGAATTAAAAGAAATAATTTCCCACTCTAAAAATAAAATATAATTCTCTGAAATAAAATAAATCATAAAAAAAAAAAAATTAATTATTCTAAAAATAAAACAAAAAAAAAAACTAAAAAAAAAATTTGAAATTTTTTTTATGATTTAAAATGAAATTTCATATTTTTGATTCCACAAATCAATATTTTACTTACTTAAATTATTTAAATTAAAATCAAATTATAAAAAAATCAATTTTTAAAATTAATAAATTTAAAGGTAATCAATGTAATAATAACATTAAATATTCCCGAGAAATACCTGTATAAAAACTATAAATACTTATATTATATTTTCCATGTTGTGTATAAGAATATAAATATAATCTATACCCAGCTCTAAAAAAAGAAATTATAATAAGAGTAATTATAGTTAAATTAGATCATCTAACAATTCTATTAATTAATCTAATTTCTCCTATTAAATTTATAGACGGAGGAGCTGCTATATTAGAAGATATTATTAAAAATCATCATAAACTTATTGAAGGCATAAAATTTATCATTCCTTTATTAATATATAATCTTCGTCTATGTAATCGTTCATAATTAATATTTGCTAAACAAAATATCCCAGATGAACATAATCCATGCCCAATTATTATAATATAAGAACCTAAATACCCCCAATAATTTATAGTTATAATCCCACAAATAACCAATCTTATATGAGCTACAGAAGAATAGGCAATTAAAGACTTTATATCAGTTTGACAAAAACAATTCAAACTAATATAAAACCCTCCAATTAATCTAATAATGACTCAAATAAAATTAAAAGTTAAACCAATTTTCTGAAAAAGAATTAAAATACGTAATAACCCATAACCACCTAATTTTAATATAATCCCCGCTAAAATTATTGAACCAGAAACAGGAGCTTCTACATGAGCTTTAGGTAATCATAAATGAACAAAATACATAGGTATTTTTACTAAAAAAGCTGTAATTATAGAAATATATAATAAATAGAATTCTATGTCAAAAAATTTATAATAATATATAATTAAACAATTTAAATTATTAAAAATAAAAAAAATTCCTATTAATATCGGTAAAGAAGCAAATAATGTATAAAATAATAAATATATACCAGCTTGAATACGTTCAGGCTGATACCCTCACCCAATAATTAATATTAATGTGGGAATTAATCTCCCCTCAAAAAATAAATAAAATATAAATAAATTTACTACACTAAAAGTTAAATATAATATAATCAATAAAATAATAATATTTAATAAAAAAAAATTAATATAAAATTTACTTTTTTTTAAATTTTCTCTAGCCATAATTATTAACATACAAATTCATATTCTTAATAAAATTAATCCGTAAGAAATTAAGTCACACCCTATTATATATCTTAAATTCGAAAAATTTATAAGGCTAATTCTCAAATTCATAAACATAAATATTATTACTATTATTATTATTTGGACCATTCAAAATATATTATTAAAAAAACATAAAGGAATTAAAAAAATTATTATAAATAAAAATTTTATCATATCTATAATATATTAAATCTTTGAAAATAATCATTACCATGAGTACGAATTATCGAAACTAAAATTGATAGCCCAAGAGCCCCCTCACAAACAGAAAATACTAAAAAAATTATTAATATATATATATCAAATCTAAAAAATCTTAAATATATTACTATTAAAAAAAAAATTCTCAATACAATAAATTCAGGTCTCAATAAAACAATCAATAAAGGTTTATGTTTAGAAACAAAAATTATATTACCAATAATAAATATAATAATAACAACAATTCATATATTAAAAATTATCATTAGTTTTTATAGTTTAAAATAAAACATTGGTCTTGTAAATCAAAAATAAGTATATACTTTAAAAACTTCAAAGAAAAAGAATCTCTCTATCAATAATCTCCAAAATTATTATTTTTATTAAACTATTCTTTGAAATTATAAAAATATTTATTTCTTTAATAATCATTATATTCTCTATTTTTATATTTTTTTTAAATCATCCTTTATCAATAGGATTAATAATTTTTTTACAAACTATATTAACTTGCCTTTTATCAGGAATATTAATTCATTCATACTGATTCTCTTATATCCTTTTTTTAGTATTTTTAGGAGGACTATTAGTATTATTTATTTATGTCTCAAGAATTGCCTCAAATGAATTATTTTCAATAAATTCTTTTTTATTAACTACAATAATTATTACATTCACTTTTTTTTTATTATTAAGAATTATATTTATATATAATTTATATTGATTAAATTTTTACTATAATAAAGAAATAAATAGTATAATTAATTCATTTATTTTCTTTAATAATGAAAATAAAATTAACTTATCTAAATTATATAATAATCAAACATACTTATTAATAATAATATTAATTATTTATCTTTTTATTACATTAGTAACTGTAGTAAAAATTACCAATATTTTTTTTGGGCCTCTACGATCTATTAATTACTAATGATAAATAAATATATTTCTTTACGAAAATCACACCCATTAATAAAAATTATTAATGGATCATTAATTGATTTACCCTCACCTTCTAATATTTCATCATGATGAAATTTCGGATCTTTACTAGCATTATGTCTAATTATACAAATTATTACTGGTTTATTCCTAACTATATATTATTCAGCCAATATCGAAATAGCTTTTTACAGAGTTAATTATATTTGTCGAAATGTAAATTATGGATGATTAATTCGAACACTTCATGCTAATGGAGCTTCTTTTTTCTTTATTTGTATTTATTTACATATTGGACGAGGAATTTATTATGAATCCTTCAATTTAAAATACACATGAATTATTGGAATTATTATCTTATTTATTTTAATGGCCACTGCATTTATAGGATATGTTTTACCTTGAGGACAAATATCATTCTGAGGTGCTACAGTAATTACCAACTTATTATCAGCTATTCCTTATTTAGGAACTATATTAGTAAACTGAATTTGGGGAGGATTTGCAGTAGATAATGCTACTTTAACTCGATTTTATTCATTTCATTTTTTATTTCCTTTTATTCTTTTAATATTAACTATAATTCATTTATTATTCCTCCATCAAACTGGTTCTAATAATCCTCTAGGAGTTAATAGAAATTTAGATAAAATCCCATTCCACCCTTTCTTTACTTTTAAGGATATAATTGGATTTCTAATATTATTACTAATATTAACATTACTAACATTAACTAATCCATATTTACTTGGAGATCCCGACAATTTTATTCCTGCTAATCCATTAGTAACTCCTATTCATATCCAACCAGAATGATACTTTCTTTTTGCTTATGCTATTCTACGATCAATTCCTAATAAATTAGGAGGAGTAATTGCTTTAGTAATATCTATTCTAATTTTAATTATTTTACCATTTAGATTTAATAAAAAAATGCAAGGAATTCAATTTTATCCAATTAATCAAATATTTTTTTGAACTATAATCTCAACTATTATTTTATTAACATGAATCGGAGCTCGACCTGTTGAAGATCCTTATATTATTACAGGACAATTATTAACTTTAATATATTTTTCTTACTTTATTTTTAACCCTTTAATTAATAAATACTGAGATAAATTAATTTTTAATTAATTAATGAGCTTGTTCAAGCATTTGTTTTGAAAACTTAAGAAAGAATAATTATTCTATTAATTTATACTAAAAATATTAACTAAATTAAAAAAATTTTTACCCCTATAAAAAATAATAAAAAATTTAAAGAAATAGGCAAATATCTTTTTCAAGATAAATACATAAGCTTATCATAACGATATCGAGGTAAAGTCCCCCGAACTCAAATAAAAACAAAAGAAATAAATACTAATTTTATATAAAATATTATATCTAATCTATAACCCCCCAAATAATTAATAACAAATAATAAACTCATAAATAAAATACTAGAATATTCTGCTAAAAAAATTAAAGCAAATCCTCCTCTTCTATACTCAACATTAAACCCTGAAACTAATTCTCTCTCACCTTCTGCAAAATCAAAAGGTGTTCGATTAGTTTCAGCTAATCTAGAAGAAAATCAACATAATCTTAAAGGTAATATCAAAAAAAAAAATCATAATAATTCCTGATAAAAAAAAAAATTTATTAAATTAAAATCCATAATTATTACAATTCTTGATAATATAATTAAAGCTAATCTAACTTCATAAGAAATAGTTTGAGCAACAGCCCGTAATCCCCCTAATAATGAATAATTAGAGTTAGAAGACCAACCAGCAATTATCACTGTATAGACTCCCACACTAGTACAACATAAAAAAAATATAACTCCTAATCTAAATCTAATCATATTAAAATAATAAGGAATTAATATTCAAATTATTAAAGAAATAATAAAACTAATAATTGGAGAAAAATAATAAGGTATATAATTAGAATATCTAGGAAAAGTTTGTTCTTTAGTAAATAACTTAATAGCATCAGAAAAAGGCTGTAAAATACCCATAAACCCCACCTTATTTGGACCTTTTCGAATCTGAACATAACCTAAAACCTTACGTTCTAATAAAGTTAAAAAAGCAACACCAATTAATACCCCTAAAATCATAATTAATATACCTAAAACAAATATTAACATATCATTTATTATCATTTACTACATATATAATTAAGTATATATTTATGACTTCTAAAATCATTACATTTTTTCTGCCAAAATAGTATATTTATTCATAAATTAATAAAATTCATAATAATAAAATTATTTTAATAAAATTATTTTTAATATTTGATCCTTTTGTACTAAAATATTAATTTTTTTTTAAAGATAGAAACCCACCTGGCTCACCCCGGTTTGAACTCAGATCATGTAAGATTTTAATGATTGAACAGATCAAAAATTTTAAACTTTTGCCTTTAAATTTTATTTTAATCCAACATCGAGGTCGCAAACTTTTTTTTTTATTTGAACTAAAAAAAAAAATTACGCTGTTATCCCTAAGGTAATTTTTTCTTATAATCATTATTTATGGATCATTTAATCATATATCAATGTTAACATCAAAAAAAAGTTTTTTAAATTTTTCTATCACCCCAACAAAATAATTCCCTTTATTTTAATAAAAAAAAACATAAAATATTAAAATTAAATTAAATTATAAAACTCTATAGGGTCTTCTCGTCTTTTAAAAATATCTTAGCTTTTTAACTAAAAAATTAATTTTTAATATTTAAATAAAGACAGCTTATATTTCATCCAATCTTTCATACAAGTCACCAATTAAGAGACTATTGATTATGCTACCTTTGTACAGTCAAAATACTGCAGCCCTTTAATTTTATCAGTGGGCAGATTAGACTTTATATTATTTTCAAAAAGACATGTTTTTGATAAACAAGTGAATATAAATTTTTGCCGAATTCCTTTTTTTAAAATTTTCATTTTTTTTTGTGAAAACTTTCCTTAAATATACTAATTTTATCATTATAACTAATTCTATATTATTTAAAAATATTTTTTCATAAAAAATTAAATATTAAATTAAATTTTAACTTTAAATTAAATTATTTATAAAAAATTATAATTTATTAACAATATAAATTCTAAAATTTTTAATTAAATTGGAATAATATTATAAAAATTTATTTTAAAGCTTATCCCTTAAAATATTAAACATTAATTAACAAAATTTTTTCTAATAAAAATTTTTAACTTTAATATTCAAAATTAAATTTTTTTCTAAAAAAACTAGATATATTTAAAAACGATTAACATTTCATTTCCAATTAATTATTTAAAATAATTATGCTACATTAACTTTTTTAACTAATTAACTCTTTCAAATTCGAGAAATTTTTTTCAAAAAATTCTTTATTAATAAACTCTGATACACAAGATACAATAAATTAAATTTACTATTAAATAAATTTATTTTCAAATATTTCACAATTCTTATACAATACTAATTATAATTTTTTCTATAAAAAATACTTTAACCCCCATTAAATATTTTCTCTTTAAAAATTCTTCTATTAAATCTAAATTATTAATTTTTCCCCCTCAAATTAATTAATTAAATTTAATATCTTTTCAATGTAAATGAAATACTTAACAAGCTCTAATTTGTTCTTTCTAGAAACACTTTCCAGTACTTCTACTTTGTTACGACTTATTTCAATTTATATATGAAAGCGACGGGCAATATGTACATATTTTAATTTATAATCATTTTAATAAATTAAATAAAATTACATTTAAATCCATTTTCAAATATTTATTAAACAATAATATCCATTTATTTATTATATATTGTAATCCATTATATTCTTAATTATAATCTGCATCTTGATCTGAACTAAATTATATTTATAATTTTAAAATATTATTTTTATTAAAAAATATTTTTTTAACAACGATATACAAAATTTATAAATTAAGTAAATTTATTCGTGGATTATCAATTGTTAAACAGATTCCTCTAAATGAACTAAAATACCGCCAAATTATTTGAGTTTTTATAAATTATTATATACTAATTTAGTATTATTAATTTAATTTTTAATAATAGGGTATCTAATCCTAGTTTTTTTCAAAATTTAATAAATCATATAATTAATTAAAATTTTTATTAAATTAAAATTTTACCTAATAAATTAATATTTAATTTTTTTCTTATTATACTAATTATTTACTAATAAAATTTAAATTATTATTTGTATAACCGCAACTGCTGGCACAAAATTTGTTAATAAATATAAATATTACTAAATCTTAATTTCTTAAATTTATAATTTTAATTACTACCAATCATTTTTAAAAAATTATTAAAATAATTAAAAATTAACACTAAAATTTATATGTAAAATAAATTTAAATTAAATTTTTTAAATTACAAAATTTATTTATATTACAAAATTTTTAATATAGATTTTTTTTTTTTTTTTTATATATATATATTTATATATTATTAATATAAAGCAATTTATATTTAAATTATATTAAAAATTTAATATAATTTTTTTATTATATATTAAAATATTTAATATAAATTATTAAATATTTACTAATTTCTCTTTTTTTTTCCCCTAATATTATATTAAATACCTATCTTGCTATTTGAACTTTTACAAATTAATAAATTATATAAAATTAATATTATATTATTTAATAAATCAAAAATTAATAAATTAAAATATTAATAATTAATTAAATATTTAATATATATATATATATGTATATATATACATATTAATTATTTAATTTTCATAACCATTGTTAATATTTTTACATATAAATAAAAAA